AGGAATTAGCTTATCGACTCCTCGAACAGTACTATAAGAATCGGTACTGAACATCCCCCCTGTAATAGTACAGGCTCCCATAGCAATGACATATTTTGGTTCAGGCATTTGCTCATATAATCTCACTAAAGAAGGGGCCATCTTCATTGTTACTGTGCCGGCTGTTAAAATTAAGTCCGCTTGCCTAGGACTCGATCTTGGTACCAATCCATAACGATCAAAGTCGAATCGAGAGCCTATTAATGAAGCAAATTCAATGAAACAACAACTGGTACCGTAGAGAAGTGGCCATAAACTGGAGAGTCTTGACCAATTCGAAAGATCATTCGATGTAGTTGAAATAATTGAATTGGATGTTGTTTGGTCAAGTAATGGAAACTCAATGAAATTCATAACTGTCTCAATGTAATCTTTTCCTTCCTTTTTATTTGTATTGTCTGAATATTCAGTTAAGACCATTCTAATGCTCCTTTTCGCCATGCATAAACTGAACCAACAATTGGGATAAGTACGAAAATTAAAGCTTCTATAAATACAGATATACCCAATACATCGAAACTCATTGCCCATGGATAAAGAAAGACTGTTTCAACATCAAAAACAACAAAAACTAGAGCAAACATGTAATAGCGTATTCGGAATTGTAACCAAGCGTCCCCCATGGGTTCTATACCCGATTCATAACTAGAGAGCTTCTCTGGTCCTTTACTAATAGGCGCTAAAACTCCGGAAATAAAAAATGCTAAGATAGGAATAAGGCTTGATATTATCAGAAATACCCAGAAAATATCATATTCGTGAAGCAGAAACATAAATGAACTCCTATTAATGTGGAATAGGCTGAATTATTCCATTCGAATTGGAATTGGCAATTCATACAGAACTTATTAGGCGAAACAAGAACTTATTTTGATCAAATTGTCTAGTTTAGAGTTTATTTGATGTGGGGCATATCTTGGTTTAAAGATTTATTCAACAGAATCCCACTTACATTTTTTTTTTCACTTCTATATTAGATATGATTTTGATGTAGACATAAGATGCTCTTACACAAACAAAACTTTCTCGCTCGGTTTCTTTAATTAAATACTAATATTAATTAAATACTAATACTACTTAGACTATATATACCTTAGACTATATATACTATATAGTAATAGTTAAGTAGTATAACTATGTTATAGTTATATAATTATTATAAGTATGTTATATAGTTATATATTAATTTATTAATTATATATTGATATTTATTATATATGAATATGAAATCCATAGTATGAAAGTATAAAATGAAATAATAGTGATATAATGTAATGAAAATGAAAAAATTGCAGTGGTTATAGTGGTTATATAGAGGAAAATGTCTAGGGATTTCTAGTTCTAGTATTATTATATTTTATATTTCATTTCAATTTAAATTTCAATTTAAAGTCTTTTTTCTTTTCATCAAAATTCAGGTAGAAAATCATTGCTTCTATTGATTCGATACGAATACGTAAATAGAATATAATGCATCGAACGATCATAATATTTTATCTTCTTTCCTAAGTCCTAGATTGAATTTCTATTTTTCTGAATTGATTCAATTCGCCTTGGGTTGTGAGGAACTTTTACATATAGAAACTAATATCTTTCTATTCTATATTCTATACCAAAAGAATTAGAGTGGAATAATGATTCCATTTCGTACCAATCTCGAGTACGAGTATTAGTATTAAAGAAAGATAGAAAGATCTCGATTTGGAATGAACCAAAAGACTTGTTTTTTTTGTTACGACAATAACACTTAGTAAGACTAAGACTGACCAAAAATAAAAATACAAGACCAAAAAAATAATAGGTTTTAGATCCATGTGACTTAAGATTTTATTTGGTTGGGTTCGGTTGGAGTTTTTAGGCAGCATCGTGCCATGATTTTCCCTTCATAAATATAAATTAACCGATATTGGGGATACCAACAAAAAAGTGTATCACTAACTCTTTGATCATGGACAGGAAAAGAGGAAAAAGTTATATGTAATTCATCCACGAAAATGAATGAAGAAGTCTGTTCATTTTGTCCGAGATTTTACAAATACCGTTTTTTTTTTTATTGAAATGAATTATTGTTGTTTTTATTTTTGTCTTCCTATGTACTTACATCAACATGTGGTAATACTTTTATTTCTATGGACCAAGCAACCGGCCAATCCATAAACAAGTACTAATTAGGAAATAAAACCTCTACTAAATGAAAATAGAATGTCTATACTAAAACTAAAATTTTGTAGGGCTATACGGACTCGAACCGTAGACCTTCTCGGTAAAACAGATCAAACTTATTATTATCGAAATGATTCGAACTGTTTCAAAGACCCAACATGCATTTTGTTGCATTGGGCTCTTTCATTAACTGATGTAAAGATCAGTTAGTCCACCATATTTTGTCTTTCTTTTACAGGAAAATAAGAAGATAATGAGATGGCTCCATGTGCTCTGATTCGTTATTTATATTCTTATC